GAATTGTATAGGAACCGAAATATTCTTTTATTTTCTTTTGAAAAAACATAAATAGATTTCTTCTGACTAATGAGAAGACTATTCCAATTATGATATTCGTGAAGAAAGAATCGCAATAAATGAAAAAAGGGAACATCTTGAATCCCGCATTGAAGAATTTGAACCAAGATTTCCATATGGATGGGATGAGGTATTAGTATATCTGAGACATAATTTAAATGCGATAATTTGTCCTCTAAAAAAGGAAAAATTGAATGAATTGATCGTAAATTATAATATTTTGGTATTTCTTTTTTTTCTTCGAAATAAGATACTAATCGCAGCAAGAATGGAATTTCTACAATAATTGCAAAACTTTCTGATATCATTTGAGAATAAAAATGAGAATAAAAAAAATTGTTGTGGTTTTGCCCAACGAATCTATTTTGATTAGAATCATTAACCGAAGAAATAAAAAAATTCTGTTGATAGATTCGAATAATTAAACGTTTTACAAGTGCTAAACTAGATTTATTGTCATAACCAAAAACTTCAACAGATTCGTAAAAAATCGAACTATTTAAACCATGATCATGAGCAAGTGCATAAATATACTCGTGAAAGAGTAACGGATATAGGAAGTGTTGTTGCCGAGATCTATCCTTTTCTAAATATCCTTGTAATTCTTCCATTAACTTACATTTCTACTTGAATCAGAAACAGTAGGCATTTCTTGGGTTATCAAATTATACATAGTGCAATATGGTCAGAACGGGATATGTATGGAAAAAAAATATATACCCCGGAAACAGGGAGTCGAATGAACAGATCTTTTTCCTCTACCCTTCTATCCAACGGGTTATCTTCGTTATAATTACCAGAGGGTCAAAAATCTTTTATTTTTGCAACCTGATCGCTCTTTTGACTTTGGAACAAATTCTTTTTGTCAGTATACTGTTTCTTCTACACATTCGTTTCCAATCCATAATAGCGAATAGTTAGGATTTATTAAAAAAGAAAAAAAAAAGGTCCACTCACAGAAGAACCCTTCCCCGCATCAGGCACTAATTTTTTTTTAACGTCTAATTAGATCGGGTAATTATTAAAATTAAGAATAGAAGCTCGTTGCTTTTTTTTTACAAGAATTGGAGCCATAGAGCTCTATCCATTTATTCACAAGACCCTACTGTAAATGTGAATTTCTTTTGTCCTCTTCCAAAAAGAAAACCCAATTTTGAAATGATCCGGTAAGGATCAACTAAAAATTCTACTAAAAAATAATAAGAATAGAATAAAAAATTTAATTTTATTCTTATTATTACGACATGCTGTTTTTTCCATCCATTACCTTTCAGGATCAGTCGCGGTCTTATAGACTCTACCAATAGCCTGGACGAATTCGTTGCTTCATCCAAATGTGTAAAAGATCATAGTCGCACTTAAAAGCCGAGTACTCTACCGTTGAGTTAGCAACCCAGATAAATATGATATGTAGATGTTAGATACGATCAAAAAAGATTAATTGAATTGCACTGTACAACTACGTCAAAACATTGAACTAACAAAAAAATATATAAAGGAAGGATTTTATGATCAATTATAAGCACCAAAATAACAAAATGAACAGATCGGATTAAAAAACAACGGATTCAAAATAAAAATGTCAAAATTTATACATTTATAGACCCACGTTTTTCTAAAAATTTTTGATTTTCATAGATCTTGTATAACTATAACAGTAAATCCGGCAAACCCATCATTTGACTGAAGTAAAGGAAAAACCAATAGGGGTCGTAATAAACAGATCTATTTATCTACGATCGAATTATATTTGTTCGATACACCATTGTCAATATGAATGGAATATTAAGAAAAAAAATTCAATTAATTTAATTAAGTAAATAAAATAAGGATTTGTGTTGGATTGGCACAACATAAATAAGAAATTTAGATGAAAAAAGATAAAGAAAAGGTATGGAAAAAAAATAAAAAATATCGGGTTTATTCAATCAATAGAGGTACAATAAGCAAGGTTCGTCCCTTGTTTGTTGATGGATTCCTATTCCCACAACAAGAAAAAAGGTAAACTAAGTATAAATAGAGCAAGAAAAGAGCAAATTGTGGGTAAATAATTACCCAAACTAGATACTAGTTACCCTTCCTTTTTTTATTTCTTTACGATTTATTTAAAGAATTCTGCCTTCCTTAAAATATAATGAACAGTTCCTGTAGGTTGAGCACCTTTTTCAAGGAAATAACGAATAGCAGGAACGTTTAAATAAGTTTGATTCTGTATCGGATCGTAAAAACCCACTTTTCGAAGATCTCTTCCTTCTCTTCGGGATCGAACATCAATTGCAACGATTCGATAGATCGCTCATTGGGATAGATGTAGATAAACAATACCCCCCCCCAGAAACGTATAGGAGGTTTTCTCCTCATACGGCTCGAGAAAAAATGATTCTAATATTTCTGTATCTAATGGTAAATAGATCAATAAACTCATGAATTAAACTTTGAGTCGTTTTTTGTTCTTACTTACAGAAAAAAAAAGAAATATCATTCGTACTCATAACTCAAGTTGGGTAATTCTGAAAAAGTTCGAAAGTAAATCCTTAGACATTTCTTGAGTCGTCTCTAACCTTTTTTGTTTGTCTCGTCTCAAATATATTTTTTCTCCGCATTATAATAAAATTATTGAGACAATTGAAAATAGTGTTTCCTTGTTGCAGAATCTTTTCTTTTTTCTTTGTAAAATCATTAGGTTTAGACATTACTTCGGTGATCCTTACTCCCCCCCCCCTTTTTTTCAAATGGCAGCAACATACCTTTTGTTTTTTGTTATTTCTTTCTATGGAAAGGAAAGATAATACGAACGATTGATTCCCTTGTAATATAATATACTTTGAATTTGAATTGAAATGAAAAGTTTTACTTTACCAATTCCGACAAATTTTACTTTTTTATTTCAAACTTGTTCGAATTTGAATCCCTCGATTTTTATTTCAATATTGAGGATATACTTACAAAGTTGGTCTAACTTATTAATTGTTACTAACCCTAGATTCTTCCCCCTGATAAATGAATCAATGCTTTTTGCTCGAGCTCCATCATGTACTATTCCTATTTACCAACCCAACACAAATTAGGCTCCTAACAGGAACAGAACAAACTATGTCGATTCAAGAGCATCTTCATTCCTATAGAAAATGGTGGATGTAAGAATCCACAGCGAATCGTGTCCTTCAAGTCGCACGTTGCTTTCTACCACATCGTTTCAAACGAAGTTTTACCATAACATTCCTCTAATTTAATTTAGAACCGGTATGGAATTGATTCAATATGGAATCATGAATAGTCATTGGCTCAACGGTATATAAGACTTTCTATGTATTTATGGATAGATAAATAGTTATCCGAAAAAGTCTTAGACAGGATTTAAGTTATTTCACCCCATATTCTATCATATGAACGAAACATATTTCTAAAAAAGACGAATAAAAGGGTTTACTTAAGTCTTATTTACTTTATATCTTCAACAAATTGTTCGAGATGGTAAATCATGAAAAGGATCCCTTTTTTCTAGAACAAATAAATTCTAAACCTCAAAAGAACGTCCTTTACCTTTAATGGATTTCCAATTCCGGAACAAAATAAGTTATTAACCAAATATAAGCTATTCCGATGACTAGAAAGGGTCGGAAGTTTCTCTATAATATAGATTTTTTACACTTCTTCGAGTACCAAGGTTCATAAAAATGAAGTAAAAATAAAAATTGTTTTTGTTTTCATCATTAGTATGGAATAGAAAAGGTCTCGTGTAAGGTAAGATTAAAGTCGTTATTCTTTCTTTCATCTGAAAGAGAAAATAAGAATCAAGAATAAGAAAAATAGAATCTTTTCGTATCCATGATATACAACGAAGAATTGTTACCGGGGGTAATCATGGATATTTAAAGAATCACAGACCCTTTTGACTTAACTAAAGAGCCACTGTTACTGAAATAGAACAAAACAATACAATAACAATACATAATATATATTATATATACATAGGACTTGCTCGTTTTATATTATACATATACAGACAGATTTTGTTTTACTTCAGGTTCAAGAATCTTTCCGCCAATTACATATAAAGTCAAAGAAATGGAATATATAAATTTCCAGCCATTTCATCGTTACATTACATTGATTTCAAATTCTTTATTTGAATAAGATAAAATACAAAAAACGGGATCCAGATCAACTCGTTTTTCCTATTTTTTTCCCAGCTTTAAAAGTTTTAAGACGAACGATGAAATTAAATTAATAGCAAAAACTATGTAATCTTTAGTCTCCACATAAAGTGTGGAATTAGGATACACCTTTTATTTTCTTTAGGGGGAATAGAATAGAAAAAAGGCTTTTTTCTATTTCGATTCAGAATGCATCATGTGAGAATTCTCATTTCATGGATATGGAACACAAAGTTTCCCGAAGTAACTAATTTCAATATGAATATGAGTATGACATAGTAGTAGTACAAACATACTCTGAATGGAAATGATACACCCAAAATTCTTTATTCAAAATTCAAATAAAGAATAAAAAAAATATCTTTATTTCTACCCGTACACTCGATCACGTTTGTGAGAAACCAAACGAAAGAAAAGATAGAATTCTTAGAATTATTCCTAAGATTCAGAACAAAAGGTGGAATCACATTATATCCAAAATTAAACTAAACAGAAAATTGTTAAAGAGAAGAATCTTTCGTTTCTGGTGAAGACGATCTGGGACGGAAGGATTCGAACCTCCGAGTAACGGGACCAAAACCCGCTGCCTTACCGCTTGGCCACGCCCCATTTAGATTTCGAATTTTTATTCGACACTAATAAAGAATAATATTTGTATTGGTCATTCGTCAATCCCAACCCAAATACATATGAAATACATTGCTCCTAGGATTCAACACATGTAAATATAGAAAAAAATTATTGATCATTACATAAAATTCAATTAAGATATTGTATGAAACT